AATTTTATTTTTTAACCCAACTCCCCTACTAAGTGTACCCCCCCTTTCCCCCCCAGGGGGGGTATACTATGCATAATCGTGCATACATTTATATACCACATATATTATGGTACCGGTAATATATACTATATATGTACTAAACCCATTATATGTATACGGACATTAACCTACATTCCCCATTTCTCCCAATGTCCATTCCATGAATGATCCAAGTCATTACGTCGTCCTACCCCATATCCAACTCTATACCACTAACAGGTCACTTAACTATGAATGGTTACAGGACATGCCTCTAATACTAGTGCTCTACCCCTAACAAGTCACCTAACTATGAATGGTTACAGGACATACATCTAACTACCATGATCTAACCCATTTGGTTATGCTCGTCGTACCAAATGGATTTATTGATCGTCCACCTCACGAGAGATCAGCAACCCCTGCCCGTAATGTACTTCATGACCAGTCTCAGGCCCATTCTTTCCCCCTACACCCCTCGCCCTACTTGCCTTCCACCGTACCTCTGGTTCCTCGGTCAGGCACATCCCATGCATAACTCCTGAACTTTCTCACTTTTCACGAAGTCATCTGTGGATTATCTTCCCCTCTTTAGTCCGTGATCGCGGCATCTTCTTTCTTCTTTTGCTGGTGGTTCCTTCTCTTTTTGGGGCTTCTTCACAGGTTGCCCTTCACAGTGCGGGTGCGGAGTACTATTCAAGTGAAGCCTGGACTACACCTGCGTTGCGTCCTATCCTAGTCCTCTCGTGTCCCTCGATGAGACGGTTTGCGTGTATGGGGAATCATCTTGACACTGATGCACTTTGGATCGCATTTGGTTATGGCTCTTCCACCCCCCCGGTAAATGGTGCTATTTAGTGAATGCTTGTCGGACATATTTTTTATCAATTTTACTTCCTCTATTTTCTCCACAAAACTAGGAAATTCACCACAATTTTTTCTTTGTTTTTTTTTAATTTTTATTTCGTTTTTTAAAAACATTTTTTAAAAAACTAAATTACACATAAACTACCGCATAAAATCCCTCAAACTATACAAACGTTTATCGTATAGTATATATACATTAGTTTGTTTCATCATTATTAGAGAAACTCCACTACCAAAATCATCATTAAAACAAAAATTTACATACCACTTAACTTCCCACACAAACAATCATTATTTATATTGTTAATTAACAAACACAAAACTTGCCCTCTACCACCATAAAGCCCCCATAGCTTAACCAACAAAGCATGGCACTGAAGATGCCAAGATGGTACCTACATACCTGTGGGCAAAAGACTTAGTCCTAACCTTTCTATTGGTTTTTGCTAGACATATACATGCAAGTATCCGCACCCCAGTGAAAATGCCCCCAAACCTTCTTCCCAAGCAGAAGGAGCAGGTATCAGGCACACTCAACAGTAGCCCAAGACGCCTTGTTAAGCCACACCCCCACGGGTATTCAGCAGTAATTAACCTTAAGCAATAAGTGTAAACTTGACTTAGCCATAGCAACCCAGGGTTGGTAAATCTTGTGCCAGCCACCGCGGTCATACAAGAAACCCAAATCAATAGCTACCCGGCGTAAAGAGTGGCCACATGTTATCTACACCAGCTAAGATCAAAATGCAACCAAGCTGTCATAAGCCTAAGATCCACCTAAGCCCAACCTAAACCCATCTTAGCCTCAGCGACTAATTTTAACCCACGAAAGCTAGGACCCAAACTGGGATTAGATACCCCACTATGCCTAGCCCTAAATCCAGATACCCGCCATCACACATGTATCCGCCTGAGAACTACGAGCACAAACGCTTAAAACTCTAAGGACTTGGCGGTGCCCCAAACCCACCTAGAGGAGCCTGTTCTATAACCGATAATCCACGATCCACCCAACCACCCCTTGCCAACACAGCCTACATACCGCCGTCGCCAGCCCACCTCTAATGAAAGAACAACAGTGAGCTCAATAGCCCTCCGCTAATAAGACAGGTCAAGGTATAGCTTATGGGGTGGAAGAAATGGGCTACATTTTCTAGCATAGAACAAACGAAAAAGGACGTGAAACCCGCCCTTGGAAGGAGGATTTAGCAGTAAAGTGAGACCATACCCCTAAGCTCACTTTAAGATGGCTCTGAGGCACGTACATACCGCCCGTCACCCTCTTCACAAGCCATCAACATTAACAAATATATACTTCCTCTCCTGGCTAAAGACGAGGCAAGTCGTAACAAGGTAAGTGTACCGGAAGGTGCACTTAGACTACCAAGGCGTAGCTATAACTTCAAAGCATTCAGCTTACACCTGAAAGATACCCTCAACAGACAAGGTCGCCTTGACTTGCCCTCCCTCTAGCCCGACAAACCCGTACCCTCAACATAAAAAACTTACTACTCCCTCTTAACCAAAACATTATAAATTGTCCCAGTATAGGCGATAGAAAAGACTACCCCGGCGCAATAGAGGCCAACCGTACCGTAAGGGAAAGATGAAATAGCAATGAAAACCACAAGCAAAAAACAGCAAAGACCAACCCTTGTACCTTTTGCATCATGATTTAGCAAGAATAACCAAGCAGAGTGAACTAAAGTTTGCCTTCCCGAAACCCAAGCGAGCTACTTGCGAGCAGCTAAAATTTGAGCGAACCCGTCTCTGTTGCAAAAGAGTGGGATGACTTGCCAGTAGAGGTGAAAAGCCTACCGAGCTGGGTGATAGCTGGTTACCTGTCAAACGAATCTAAGTTCCCCCTTAACCCACCCCCTAAAGACACCCACCTTTGTCAACCTTGAGAACGTTGGGGTTAAGAGCAATTCGATGGGGGTACAGCTCCATCGAAAAAGAACACAACCTCCTCCAGCGGATAATAATCACCCCTCCCCGCACTGTGGGCCTTCAAGCAGCCACCAACAAAAGAGTGCGTCAAAGCTCCCTCATTAAAAAATCTAAAACCCTATTTGACTCCCTCAACCAAAGCAGGTTAACCTATGACAATAGAAGAATCAATGCTAAAATGAGTAATCTGGAACCTATCCTCCTACGGCGTAAACTTACATTAATACATTATTAACAGAACTCAACTTATACCCCCACACTAACAAGCAATACGTATTCCTCAATCTGTTAAGCCAACCCAGGAGCGCCCACAGGATGATTAAAACCTACAGAAGGAACTCGGCAAACCAAAGACCCGACTGTTTCCCAAAAACATAGCCTTCAGCTAACAACAAGTATTGAAGGTGATGCCTGCCCAGTGACCCCCAAAGTTCAACGGCCGCGGTATCCTAACCGTGCGAAGGTAGCGCAATCAATTGTCCCATAAATTGAGACTTGTATGAATGGCTAAACGAGGTCTTAACTGTCTCCTGCAGGTAATCTATGAAATTAGTATTCCCGTGCAAAAACGAGAATGTGACCATAAGACGAGAAGACCCTGTGGAACTTTAAAATCACGACCACCTTACAACCTTACATACCCCACTGGGTCCACCCATGCATAAACCCCCTGGTCGACATTTTTCGGTTGGGGCGACCTTGGAGAAAAAAAAATCCTCCAAACCCACAGACCACAACTCTTCACCAAGACCAACTCCTCAAAGTACCAACAGTAACTAGACCCAATATAATTGAGCAATGGACCAAGCTACCCCAGGGATAACAGCGCAATCTCCTCCAAGAGCCCATATCGACAAGGAGGTTTACGACCTCGATGTTGGATCAGGACAACCTAATGGTGCAACCGCTATTAAGGGTTCGTTTGTTCAACGATTAACAGTCCTACGTGATCTGAGTTCAGACCGGAGTAATCCAGGTCGGTTTCTATCTATGAATATACTCCTCCTAGTACGAAAGGACCGGAGAAGTGGGGTCAATACTACTGAGCACACCCCAACCCTCTAAGCAATGAATACAACTCAACTGCCAAGAACCCCTCCCCCCACACCCACTCCTAGAAAAGGATCCAGCTAGCGTGGCAGAGCTCGGCAAATGCAAAAGGCTTAAACCCTTTATCCAGAGGTTCAAATCCTCTCCCTAGCATACCCCGGACATGACCCTGCCCACCCTAACAAACCTTCTAATCATAACCTTATCCTATATTCTCCCCATCCTAATCGCCGTGGCCTTCTTAACACTTGTAGAACGAAAAATCCTAAGCTACATGCAGGCCCGAAAGGGCCCAAACATTGTGGGCCCTTTTGGTCTACTCCAACCCGTTGCAGACGGGGTAAAACTATTCATTAAAGAGCCAATCCGACCATCTACCTCCTCCCCCTTCCTCTTCATTATTACTCCAATCCTAGCACTACTCCTAGCCCTGACTATTTGAGTCCCCCTCCCACTACCATTCCCCCTTGCAGACCTCAACCTAGGACTACTATTTCTCCTAGCCATATCAAGCCTAACTGTCTACTCTCTACTCTGATCCGGATGAGCATCAAACTCCAAGTATGCCCTAATCGGAGCCCTTCGAGCCGTCGCACAAACAATCTCATACGAAGTCACCCTAGCCATCATCCTGTTATCCACAATCATACTGAGCGGCAATTACACCTTAAGCACCCTGGCCATCACCCAAGAGCCCATCTACCTCATTTTTTCCGCATGACCCCTCGCAATAATATGATACATCTCTACCCTTGCTGAAACCAACCGCGCCCCATTTGACCTAACAGAAGGAGAGTCAGAGCTAGTCTCAGGATTTAATGTAGAATATGCCGCCGGACCATTCGCCATATTCTTCTTGGCTGAATACGCCAACATTATACTAATAAACACACTAACCGCCATCTTATTCCTGAACCCAAGCTTCCTAAATCTCCCACCAGAATTATTCCCCATTGCACTTGCTACAAAAACCCTCCTCCTCTCATCCACATTTCTATGAATCCGGGCCTCATACCCACGATTTCGCTACGATCAACTAATGCATCTTCTATGAAAAAACTTCCTCCCTCTGACCCTAGCCCTATGCCTCTGACACACCAGCATACCAATCAGCTACGCCGGCCTCCCCCCAATCTAAGGAAGCGTGCCTGAACAAAAAGGATCACTATGATAAAGTGAATATAGAGGTATAACAATCCTCTCACTTCCTCAATTCTAGAAAAGTAGGAATCGAACCTACACAGAAGAGATCAAAACTCTTCATACTCCCTCTATATTATTTTCTAGTAAGGTCAGCTAACTAAGCTATCGGGCCCATACCCCGAAAATGATGGTTTAACCCCTTCCCCTACTAATGAACCCCCATGCAAAACTAATCTGCACAGTAAGCCTCATCATGGGAACCAGCATCACAATCTCCAGCAACCATTGAATCTTAGCCTGAACAGGCTTAGAGATCAACACCTTAGCCATCATCCCCCTCATCTCCAAGTCACACCACCCCCGAGCGATCGAAGCCACTATCAAATATTTCCTCACCCAATCAACTGCATCAGCCCTAATCCTCTTCTCGAGCATAACCAACGCCTGATCCACCGGACAATGAGACATTACACAACTAAACCACCCGACATCATGCCTAATATTAACAATAGCAATCGCAATCAAATTAGGACTAGCCCCATTCCACTTCTGATTCCCAGAAGTACTCCAAGGCTCCTCCCTAATCACTGCCCTACTACTCTCCACCCTAATAAAACTCCCCCCAATCACACTCCTCCTCCTAACATCACAGTCTCTTAATACCACCTTACTCACCCTCCTAGCAATCGCCTCCACCCTAATCGGAGGCTGAATGGGCCTAAACCAAACACAAACACGAAAAATCCTAGCCTTCTCATCCATCTCCCATTTAGGATGAATAATTATAATTATCTCCTACAACCCACAACTCACTATTCTCACCTTCATCCTCTACACAATTATGACCTCAACTGTATTCCTATCCCTAGCCCAAATCAAAGTCCTAAAACTGTCAACAATACTCATCTCATGAACAAAAACCCCAATACTAAACGCAACTGTAATATTAACCCTCCTCTCCCTAGCCGGCCTCCCACCATTAACCGGCTTCATGCCAAAATGACTCATTATCCAAGAACTGACCAAACAAGAAATAACCCCAACAGCCACAGTCATCACAATGCTATCACTCCTAAGCCTATTCTTCTACCTCCGACTTGCATACCACTCAACAATCACACTCCCCCCCAACTCGTCAAACCATATAAAACTCTGACGAACTAATAAAACCCTAAACACCCCCACCGCCATTCTAACTTCACTGTCAACCGCCCTACTGCCCCTCTCCCCACTAATTATCACCATACTATAGAAACTTAGGATTAACCGTCACCAAACCAAAGGCCTTCAAAGCCTTAAATAAGAGTTAAACTCTCTTAGTTTCTGCTCAAACTAAGACCAACAGGACATTAACCTGTATCTTCTGAGTGCAAATCAGACGCTTTAATTAAGCTATAGGCCTCCGCCTAGGCAGATGGGCTTTGATCCCATACAATTTTAGTTAACAGCTAAATGCCAGTACCAATTGGCTTCTGCCTACAGACTCCGGCACACCTTAATGTACATCAACGAGTTTGCAACTCATTATGAACTTCACTACAGAGTCGATAAGAAGAGGAATTGAACCTCTGTAAAAAGGACTACAGCCTAACGCTTCAACACTCAGCCATCTTACCTGTGACCTTCATCAACCGATGACTATTCTCAACCAACCACAAAGACATTGGCACTCTCTACCTAATTTTCGGCACATGGGCAGGCATAGCCGGCACAGCACTTAGCCTCCTAATTCGCGCAGAGCTAGGACAGCCCGGAACTCTCTTAGGAGACGACCAAATTTACAACGTAATCGTCACAGCCCATGCCTTCGTCATAATCTTCTTTATAGTAATACCCATCATGATCGGCGGCTTCGGAAACTGACTAGTCCCACTTATAATCGGTGCCCCAGACATAGCATTCCCCCGCATAAATAACATAAGCTTCTGACTCCTCCCTCCCTCCTTCCTTCTCCTACTAGCCTCATCTACCGTAGAAGCTGGGGCCGGCACAGGATGGACAGTTTACCCCCCTTTAGCCGGCAACCTAGCCCACGCTGGCGCATCAGTAGACCTAGCCATCTTTTCATTACACTTAGCAGGTGTTTCCTCCATTCTAGGAGCCATCAACTTTATCACTACCATCATCAACATAAAACCCCCCGCACTGTCACAATACCAAACACCCCTATTCGTATGATCCGTCCTCATTACTGCCATCCTACTACTCCTCTCCTTACCCGTCCTAGCAGCTGGGATTACCATACTACTTACCGACCGCAACCTTAACACCACATTCTTCGACCCAGCTGGAGGAGGAGACCCAATCCTATACCAACACCTATTCTGATTCTTCGGTCACCCCGAAGTTTACATCCTCATCCTCCCAGGTTTCGGAATAATTTCCCACGTAGTAGCATACTATGCAGGAAAAAAAGAACCATTCGGATACATAGGAATAGTCTGAGCCATACTGTCAATCGGATTCCTTGGCTTCATTGTATGAGCCCACCATATATTCACAGTCGGAATGGACGTAGACACCCGAGCCTACTTTACATCAGCCACAATAATCATCGCCATCCCAACTGGTATTAAAGTCTTCAGCTGACTAGCAACCCTGCACGGAGGAACAATTAAATGAGACCCCCCTATGCTATGAGCCCTAGGATTCATCTTCCTCTTCACTATCGGAGGCCTAACAGGAATCGTCCTTGCTAACTCATCACTAGATATCGCCCTTCATGACACCTACTACGTAGTCGCCCACTTCCACTATGTCCTCTCAATGGGGGCAGTTTTTGCCATTCTAGCAGGATTTACCCACTGATTTCCCCTCTTCACAGGCTTCACCCTACACCCATCATGAACCAAGGCACATTTCGGAGTAATATTTACCGGAGTTAACCTAACCTTTTTCCCCCAACACTTCCTAGGCCTAGCCGGAATGCCCCGACGATACTCAGATTACCCAGACGCCTATACACTATGAAACACACTATCCTCAATCGGCTCCTTAATCTCAATGACAGCCGTAATCATGCTCATATTCATCGTCTGAGAAGCCTTCTCAGCAAAACGAAAAGTACTTCAACCCGAATTAACTACCACTAATATCGAATGAATCCATGGTTGTCCACCTCCTTACCACACCTTCGAAGAACCAGCCTTTGTACAAGTACAAGAAAGGAAGGAATCGAACCCTCACATGTTGGTTTCAAGCCAACCGCATCAAACCACTTAATGCTTCTTTCTTATGAGACGTTAGTAAACCAATTACATAGACCTGTCAAGACTAAATCACAGGTGCGAACCCTGTACATCTCATATGGCCAACCACTCCCAACTGGGCTTTCAAGATGCCTCATCCCCCATCATAGAAGAACTCATTGAATTCCACGACCACGCCCTGATAGTTGCACTAGCAATTTGCAGCTTAGTACTCTACCTTCTGACTCTTATACTTATAGAAAAACTATCATCAAACACCGTAGATGCCCAAGAAGTTGAACTAATTTGAACCATCCTACCTGCTATCGTCCTAGTTCTGCTTGCCCTCCCCTCCCTCCAAATCCTCTACATAATAGACGAAATCGACGAACCTGATCTCACCCTAAAAGCCATCGGACACCAATGATACTGAACTTATGAATACACAGACTTCAAAGACCTCTCATTTGACTCCTACATAACCCCAACAACAGACCTCCCTCTAGGCCACTTCCGCCTGCTAGAAGTAGATCATCGCATTGTAATTCCAATAGAATCCCCCATTCGAGTAATCATCACCGCTGATGACGTCCTCCACTCGTGAACCGTGCCTGCCCTCGGAGTAAAAACAGACGCAATCCCCGGACGACTAAATCAAACATCCTTCATCACCACTCGACCAGGAGTGTTTTACGGACAATGCTCAGAAATCTGCGGAGCTAACCACAGCTACATGCCCATTGTAGTGGAGTCCACCCCCCTAAAACACTTTGAAGCCTGATCCTCACTACTATCATCTTAACCATTAAGAAGCTATGCACCAGCACTAGCCTTTTAAGCTAGAGAGAGGGGATGCCCTCCCCCTTAATGACATGCCCCAATTAAACCCAAACCCATGATTCTCCATTATACTCCTAACTTGATTCACCTTCTCCTTGCTTATCCAACCCAAACTTCTCTCATTCACCTTAACAAATAACCCCACAAACAAAGTTACAACAACTAAACCTACCCCCTGAACCTGACCATGAACCTAAGCTTCTTCGACCAGTTCTCAAGCCCCTGCCTACTAGGAATCCCCCTAATCCTCCCATCACTCCTTCTTCCAACCCTCCTACTCCCATCACCAGGGAACCGATGGATCAATAACCGCCTCTCTACCATCCAACTCTGATTCACCCACCTAATCACAAAACAACTAATAACCCCCCTAAACAAAGCAGGCCACAAATGAGCCCTCCTACTCACCTCACTTATCCTAATACTCCTCTCCATTAACCTCCTAGGCCTCCTCCCCTACACCTTCACCCCCACTACCCAACTATCAATAAACATAGCCTTAGCCCTGCCACTATGACTAGCCACCCTACTAACAGGCCTACGAAACCAACCCTCCATCTCCTTAGGACACCTACTCCCTGAAGGCACCCCTACCCCACTAATTCCAGCCTTAGTCATAATCGAAACAACCAGCCTGCTTATTCGACCATTAGCCCTAGGAGTACGCCTAACAGCAAACCTCACAGCTGGCCACCTACTTATCCAACTTATCTCTACAGCCACAATTGCCCTACTACCAATAATACCATCAATCTCCGCCCTGACGGCACTCATCCTATTCCTACTAACCATCCTAGAAGTGGCAGTAGCAATAATCCAAGCCTATGTCTTCGTCCTCCTCCTAAGCCTCTACTTACAAGAAAATATTTAATGGCACACCAAGCACACTCCTACCACATAGTCGACCCAAGCCCATGACCAATCTTCGGCGCAGCTGCAGCATTACTAACTACCTCCGGCCTAATCATATGATTCCACTACAACTCAACTACCCTACTAATAATAGGCCTCCTCTCTATACTTCTAGTTATACTACAATGATGACGAGACGTAGTCCGAGAAAGCACCTTCCAAGGTCATCACACCCCAACTGTCCAAAAAGGTCTACGATACGGAATAATCCTTTTCATCACATCAGAGGCCTTCTTCTTCCTAGGATTTTTCTGAGCCTTCTTCCACTCAAGCCTAGCTCCAACACCAGAACTGGGAGGACAATGACCCCCAACAGGAATCAAACCCCTAAATCCCCTTGAAGTACCCCTGTTAAACACAGCAATCCTCCTAGCCTCAGGTGTCACCGTGACATGGGCTCACCATAGCATCACAGAAGGAAACCGAAAACAAGCCATCCACGCACTAACCCTCACAATCCTCCTCGGGTTCTACTTTACAGCCCTACAAGCAATAGAATACCACGAAGCCTCCTTCTCAATCGCTGACAGCGTCTACGGCTCCACTTTCTTCGTCGCTACGGGATTCCATGGACTACATGTAATCATTGGATCGTCATTCCTAACAATTTGCCTCCTACGACTAATCAAATTCCACTTCACACCAAACCACCACTTCGGATTTGAAGCAGCAGCCTGATACTGACACTTCGTAGACATCATCTGACTCTTCCTCTACATATCCATATACTGATGAGGATCCTGCTCTTCTAGTATACTCATTACAACTGACTTCCAATCTTTAAAATCTGGTACCAACCCAGAGAAGAGCAATGAACACACTCACATTTATACTCTCATTATCCCTTCTACTAAGTACTGCACTCACCGCTATAAACTTCTGACTAGCCCAAACAGCCCCAGACACAGAAAAACTATCACCATACGAATGCGGATTTGACCCACTGGGATCAGCTCGACTCCCATTCTCAATCCGATTCTTCCTCAGTAGCCATCCTATTCCTTCTGTTTGACCTAGAAATCGCCCTGCTTCTCCCCCTTCCATGAGCCATCCAACTCACACACCCTATAATAACCCTTACTTGAACCACCACTATCATCGCCCTCCTCACATTTGGTCTCATCTACGAATGGACTCAGGGCGGCTTAGAGTGAGCAGAATAACAGAAAGTTAGTCTAACTAAGACAGCTGGTTTCGACCCAGCAAATTATAGGCCCACCTATAACTTTCTTATGTCTCCCCTACACTTCAGCTTCTATTCTGCATTCACATTCAGCAGCCTAGGACTAGCATTCCACCGAACACACCTCATCTCTGCCCTACTATGCCTAGAGAGCATAATACTATCCATGTTCATCCCCCTCTCGATCTGATCAGTAGAAAACCAAACCCCATCATTCACCCTTGTACCTATCCTAATACTAGCCTTCTCAGCATGCGAAGCTGGCACAGGCCTAGCCATACTAGTAGCTTCTGCACGAACACACGGCTCTGACCACCTACACAACCTAAACCTTCTACAATGTTAAAGATTATCCTACCAACAATCATACTCTTACCCACAGCCCTCCTATCTCCAGCAAAATCCATATGAACTAACACCACAATATACAGCCTCCTAATCGCCTCGATCAGCCTACACTGACTAACCCCATCATACTACCCCACAAAAACCCTAACCCTCTGAACAGGCATAGACCAAGTCTCAACTCCCCTCTTAGTACTCTCCTGCTGATTCCTCCCCCTCATAATTATAGCCAGCCAAGGTCACCTACAACATGAGCCCCACGAGCGAAAACGAATATTCATCTCTACCTTAATCATCATCCAGCCATTCATCATCCTAGCCTTCTCGGCAACAGAACTCATACTATTCTACATCTCATTCGAAGCAACCCTAATCCCAACCCTCATCTTAATCACACGCTGAGGAAACCAACCAGAACGACTTAGCGCAGGCATTTACCTTCTATTCTACACTCTAATCAGCTCACTTCCCCTACTAATCTCCATCCTCTATCTCCACACAAAAACTGGAACCCTTCACCTTCCCATTATCAAACTCACCCCTCCCAACCCACCTGCCTCCTGAACAAGCCTATTATCTAGCCTAGCCCTCCTAATAGCCTTCATAGTCAAAGCACCACTGTACGGACTACACCTATGACTACCCAAAGCCCATGTAGAAGCACCTATCGCAGGCTCCATATTACTCGCTGCCTTACTACTAAAACTAGGCGGATATGGCATCATACGAGTCACCCTCCTAATAGAACCCACATCTAACTTCTTACACTACCCCTTCCTCACCCTAGCCCTATGAGGCGCCCTAATAACTAGCTCCATCTGCTTACGCCAAACAGACCTAAAATCCCTCATTGCCTACTCATCCGTAAGCCACATAGGCCTAGTAATTGCTGCAAGCATAATCCAAACCCAATGATCATTCTCAGGTGCAATAATTCTCATAATCTCCCATGGACTAACCTCCTCCCTCTTATTCTGCCTAGCAAACACAAACTACGAACGGACACACAGCCGCATTCTTATCCTAACACGAGGCCTCCAACCCCTCCTACCACTAATATCTGTATGATGACTACTAGCTAACTTAACCAACATAGCCCTGCCCCCAACCACCAACCTGATGGCAGAACTAACAATTATAATCACCCTTTTCAACTGATCCTCCCTCACAATTATCTTAACCGGCACCGCAACACTCCTAACCACCTCTTACACCCTCTACATACTACTCTCAACCCAACGAGGCATTCTTCCATCCCACATTACAACAACCCCTAACTCAAACACTCGAGAACATCTTCTCATAGCCCTCCACATCATCCCCATACTAGCACTCATCCTCAAACCAGAACTAATCTCAGGAGCTCCTCTATGCAAACATAGTTTAACCCAAACATTAGATTGTGATTCTAAAAATAGGAGTTTAACCCTCCTTGTTCGCCGAGGGGGTGACTCAAGCCAGCAAGAACTGCTAATTCCTGCATCCGAGCTTCAAACCTCGGCCCCCTTAACTTTTAAAGGATAAGAGCAATCCGTTGGTCTTAGGAACCACCCATCTTGGTGCAAATCCAAGTAAAAGTAATGGAGACCGCACTACTCCTTAACACCCTCACAACACTAACACTACTCACCCTCCTTACCCCTATCATCCTCCCCCCTCTTCTAAACCTAAAAAACTCCCCCACATCCATCACCAAAACCATTAAAACTGCCTTCCTAATCAGCCTAATCCCAACAACCATCTTCATCCACTCAGGGACAGAAAGCATTATTACCCACTGGGAGTGGCAATTTATCCCCAACTTCAAGATCCCCATCTCCCTAAAAATAGACATATACTCCATAATATTCTTCCCCATTGCTCTATTCGTAACCTGATCCATCTTAGAATTCGCAACATGATATATAGCATCCGAGCCATTTATTACAAAATTCTTTACCTATTTACTCACCTTCCTCATCGCCATATTAACACTAACCATTGCAAATAACATATTCCTCCTATTTGTGGGATGAGAAGGAGTGGGAATCATGTCATTCCTTCTCATTGGATGATGACAAGGACGGGCTGAAGCCAACACAGCTGCACTGCAGGCCATAATCTATAACCGAATCGGAGACATTGGCCTCATTCTAAGCATAGCATGACTAGCCTCTTCCCTAAACACCTGAGAAATTCAACAAATCACCCACCCAAACCAAACACCCACCCTCCCCCTCCTTGGCCTAATCCTAGCCGCCACAGGAAAATCCGCTCAATTTGGCCTTCACCCATGACTTCCAGCAGCAATAGAAGGCCCAACCCCTGTCTCCGCCCTACTCCATTCCAGCACAATAGTAGTTGCTGGAATTTTTTTACTCATCCGCACCCACCCCTTCCTGTCATCCAATAAAACAGCCCTGACAACGTGCCTATGCCTAGGTGCTCTATCAACACTCTTTGCCGCAACATGCGCTCTCACTCAAAACGACATCAAAAAAATCATTGCCTTCTCCACTTCAAGCCAACTAGGCCTCATAATAGTCACAATTGGCCTAGACCTCCCCCAACTAGCCTTCCTCCACATCTCAACCCATGCCTTCTTTAAAGCTATATTATTCCTATGCTCCGGCCTAATTATCCACAGCCTAAATGGAGAACAAGACATCCGCAAAATAGGATGCTTACAAAAAACCCTCCCAATAACCACCTCCTGCCTAACCATTGGCAACCTCGCTCTAATAGGAACTCCATTCCTAGCAGGCTTCTACTCAAAAGACCTGATCATCGAAAACCTAAACACCTCATACATCAATACTTGAGCCCTCTCACTTACACTACTTGCTACATCTTTCACTGCAACCTATAGCCTCCGCATAACCCTACTAGTCCAAACAGGACACACACGAACCCCAGCAATCACCCCCATTAACGAAAACACCCCCCCAGCCATTCTCCCAATCATACGACTAGCTCTTGGCAGCATTATAGCAGGCCTATTAATCTCATCCCTAATCCTCCCCCCTAAAACCCCTCCAATAACTATACCCACCATCACAAAAACTGCTGCCATCATTGTTACAACCCTAGGAATTATCCTAGCCCTAGAACTCTCAAGCCTATCATACTCCCTCACTCCCCCAAAACACAATCCCCTCATAAACTTCTCCTCCTCCCTAGGCTACTTTAACCCCCTAACTCACCGAATTAGCCCCTCAATCCTCCTACATACCGGACAAAAAATTGCATCCCACTTAATCGACATAGCATGGTACAAAAAAATAGGCCCCGAAGGCCTTGCCAACCTTCATCTCACCATAACCAAAATCTCAACCACACTCCACACAGGCCTAATTAAATCTTACCTGGGTTCTTTCGCCCTCACAATCCTTACAACGATCCTACTTATCCAAAAATAAACTAATGGCACCCAACATTCGAAAATCCCACCCCCTACTAAAAATAATTAACAACTCCCTAATCGACCTCCCAGCCCCATCCAACATCTCTGCTTGATGAAATTTCGGCTCCCTATTAGCAGTCTGCCTCATGACCCAAATCCTCACCGGCCTACTACTAGCCATGCACTACACAGCAGACACATCCCTAGCCTTCTCCTCCGTAGCCCACACTTGCCGGAACGTACAATACGGCTGACTCATCCGGAATCTCCACGCAAACGGCGCCTCATTCTTCTTCATCTGTATCTTCCTTCACATCGGACGAGGCCTATACTACGGCTCCTACCTCTACAAGGAAACCTGAAACACAGGAGTAATCCTTCTCCTCACACTCATAGCCACCGCCTTTGTAGGCTATGTTCTCCCATGGGGCCAAATGTCATTCTGAGGGGCCACCGTTATCACAAACCTATTCTCAGCAATCCCCTACATTGGACAAACCCTAGTAGAATGAACCTGGGGGGGATTTTCAGTTGACAACCCAACCCTCACCCGATTTTTCGCCTTACACTTCCTCCTCCCCTTTGCAATCGCAGGAATTACCGTCGTCCACCTCACTTTCCTACACGAATCAGGCTCAAACAACCCTCTAGGCATCTCATCCAACTCTGACAAAATTCCATTCCACCCATACTACTCCTTAAAAGACATCCTAGGCTTAACTCTCATACTCACCCCATTCTTAACATTAGCCCTATTCTCCCCAAACCTCCTAGGAGATCCAGAAAACTTCACCCCAGCAAACCCACTAGTAACTCCTCCACACATCAAACCAGAATGATATTTTCTATTCGCCTACGCCATCCTACGCTCCATCCCCAACAAACTTGGAGGCGTACTAGCCCTAGCAGCCTCAGTCCTCATCCTCTTCCTAATCCCCTTCCTCCACAAGTCCAAACAACGAACAATAACCTTCCGACCGCTCTCTCAAACCCTATTCTGACTCCTAGTCGCCAACCTCCTAATCCTAACCTGAATCGGCAGCCAACCAGTAGAACACCCCTTCATCATCATTGGCCAAATAGCGTCCCTCTCTTACTTCACCATTCTACTTATCCTCTTCCCTACAATCGGAACACTAGAAAACAAAATACTTAACTACTAAAATACTCTAATAGTTTATGAAAAACATTGGTCTTGTAAACCAAAAACTGAAGGCTCCACCCTTCTTAGAGTATCTCAGAAAAGGAGGACTCAAACCTCCATCTCCAGCTTCCCAAAGCTGGTATTTTCAAATAAACTACTCTCTGAAACCCTTAAACCGCCCGAATTGCTCCCCGAGACAACCCACGCACAAGCTCTAGTACAACAAACAAAGCCAACAACAAACCCCACCCAGCCACCAAAAACAACCCAACCCCACACGAATAAAACACCGCAACTCCACTAAAATCCAACCGACCAAAAGACATACCCGCACCATCAACAGTAACCACCCCCACCTTTCAAAAATCAACAAACCCCCCCAGAACCACCCCCATCCAAACCACCAGAACAAAACCTAATCCATACCCCACCACCCGTCAACTCCCTCAAGCCTCAGGATAAGGATCTGCAGCCAATGACACAGAATACACAAAAACCACCAACATCCCCCCCAAATACACCAGAAAAAGCGCTAAAGAAACAAAAGAAACACCCAAACTAACCAACCACCCACATCCTATTACAGACGCTACCACCAACCCCACTACCCCATAATACGGTGAGGGATTAGATGCCACAGCCAAAGCCCCTAACATAAAACAAATTCCAAGAAAAATCACAAAATAAGTCATATATTCCCGCTTGGTTAGACCCCAAGGACTACGGGTTGAAAAGCCATTGTTGTTCTCAACTACGGGAAC